TACGCGTACTTTTACGTAAACTAATACGTCTATTACTACGTGAACCAATTCTTGGTATAGGTTTTGCCATATTTTATCATCTCATAAATATGAGTCAGAGATCTATGGATATATCCATTTCATGTCAAAACAAATCCTTTCATTTTGTTATTTGTCAATTGATTCTTTTCGCTCTTTTACTTTGAGTAGGAGGATTATCCTTGTCGTTGTTTATGTTTCGGGTTGGAACAAATTACTATAATTCGTCCCCTTCTGCGGATCAGCCGACATTTTTCACAAATTTTACGAACAGAGGCTCTTATTTTCATATCTGTCATTCCTTATTCTAATTCCGAATCTATTTATTGGAAGAAATTAAGTGTCTTTAAATTTGGAACCTCGAATTGGATTCCGGAATGCTGAAGTTTAAAAATCGTTTAATCAGTTGAATCCTTGTTGCGAAGTCTATAAATTATCCGTCCTCTAGTTGAATCATAACGGCTTACTTCAATTTTAACTCGATCCCCCGGGAGGATCCGTATAAAACTACGTCGTATCCTTCCTGAAACATAACCTAGAATCAGATCGTCATTATCTAAACGAACCCGGAACATACCATTAGGAAGTGATTCAGTAATCAAACCTTCATGAATCCATTTTTGTTCTTTCATTCCAGGTAAAACCCCCTTAAAGTATTAACTAATGGAGGAGTAGCGCTATTCGACAAGCCATTCTTTTTCTTTTTTTCACAACTAAGAAGTTTTGGATCCAATTCGGATATTAATATTAGAAGGATTACCATATATAACATAAAATTTCTCCGCCAATTCCTTCTAATCGAGCCTCTCGGTCTGTCATTATACCTCGAGAAGTAGACAGAATTACAATTCCCATTCCGCCTAAAATTCGAGGAATTCGTTGATAATTAGAATAGATTCGGAGACCAGGCCGACTTACTCTTTTTAAATTTAAAAGATTTCTACAAGGTCCTTTACGATTTCTTCTATGTCGCAGAGTTAAAACAAAAAAATAGTTGTGTTTTTCCTGATGTTTTCTTGCGTTTTCGATAAAACCTTCTCGTAAAAGTATTTTAACAATATTTTCGGTCATGTTAGTATATGCTATTCGAACTGTTCCTTTTCTATTCATGTCAGCATTTCGTATAGAGGTTATTATATCAGCAATAGTGTCCCTACCCATGATGAATTCCAATTAGTTATGCTTTTATATAATCAACATGCTTTTATTAGTTTATTATTTATTTGAATTTAATTATTACTAAAAATTAAAGGGATATACGTGATACATAATCTACTAAAGGAAATTGAATTGATTTTCTTTTTATTCAAATATCCTATTCTAACTATACTATAGTATAGTAGTATAGTTGTTTTTTTATAATACTTCTGGGGCTAATGAAACTATTTTAGTAAAATTTAACTGTCTCAACTCTCGAGCGATGGCGCCAAAAACTCGAGTTCCTTTTGGATTTCCTTCGTTATCAATGATAACTGCAGCATTGTCATCATATCGTATTATCATACCATTATCCCGTTTGAGTTCTTTACGGGTACGTACAATTACAGCTCTGATCACTTCTGATCTTTCTAAGGGCATATTTGGAATTGCTTCTTTTATCACAGCAACAATAACGTCACCAATATGAGCATATCGACGATTGCTAGTTCCTATGATTCGAATACACATCAATTCTCTAGCCCCGCTGTTGTCTGCTACATTCAAATGGGTCTGAGGTTGAATCATATCATTTTTTATCTTTTAATGCAAAGGGCGAAAAAAAGAAATATTGTTTGTCCAAAACCAAAAACATCTGCGGTTGTTTTTTTATCCTAAAAATAAATTTCCTTTGATTTTATATTCCTATTCTGAAATAATGAATTGAGTTCGTATAGGCATTTTTGATGCCGCTATTGAGATAGCCTTTCTGGCTATATTTTCTGTTACTCCGCTTATTTCATAAAGTATTCGACCTGGTTTTACAACAGCTACCCAATATTCGGGGGATCCTTTGCCCGAACCCATACGTGTTTCTGCAGGTCTTACTGTAACTGGTTTGTCTGGAAATATACGTACCCATATTTTTCCACCACGACGTGCATTTCGTGTCATTGCTCGTCGTCCAGCTTCTATTTGTCTAGATGTGATCCAAGCAGGTTCAAGTGCCTGAAGAGCATATCTACCGAAACAAATATGATTACCTCGATAGGATGTTCCCTTCATTCTTCCTCTATGTTGTTTACGGAATCTGGTTCTTTTGGGGTTATAGTTGATGGTTTTTTCCACATTCCATCTCTACTACAGAACCGGACATGAGAGTTTCTTCTCATCCGGCTCCTCGCGAATGATTCAATTCAAAGAATCTTATATGAAAATATATATGGATCTCATAATAGACTTAATCAATCAATTTTGTGAGACTCATTTTATTTATTCAAATTTTATATATTTATATTATATAAATATGATCAATTTTGAACTCTATTTTTTTTTCATTTTACAA